TGGATAATAGGTACTGTAGCTGGTATTCTTGTGATTGGTTTAATAGGTATTTTCTTTTATGGTTCATATTCCGGATTGGGTTCATCCCTGTAGTAATCAGATGGATTGAGTAGTTGTAGACATGAAAGCGTAAGAACTCAACGGGACCTTCCCCTCGAATCAGACAAACAAAGAAGGGAATCCCGTTGAGTTTGTAGTTTTTGTTGTCTAACAAGTTAGAAGAACGAAAGAATCACTCAATTTCAAGGATCAAAACGATTACTCTTTCGACACAAGAAAAGGAATTGTCTACACCCCCTTTTCTTGTGTCGAAGACTAGGAAGACAAATAATCCCTCCTAGAATTATTTGTTCCCCGCATTTATTCGTTCTATTCCCCGATATTACTTATGAGATATTTTATTACTTTAAAATTAAACTCTGGCAATACCTTTTGGGGGGTACAAAAAACAAAGAAAGAGAGGTAAAATAATTTTTTTTTTCAAAACCTACATGCTATTAGTAGAAATAGAATCTAAATGATCAAAAGGTTTTTCATAATTTCATTTTTTTTACAATCACCGACAAGAATTTTGTTCTTTTTACGAACTTGAAGTCTATAAATACGCGAGTCTAGAAATTCATTTCTGCCAATTGAACCTTCTCAAACTGTTTCTTTTTAAGAACCAAAAATATTTGTGCCAAAATAACAGATGCCAAGAAGAACAAAAGGCCTTGAACACGTAATGGGTCTTGAAGTACTATTTCTGCATCTCCCTGACCAAATCCACCCACATTAGGATTACTCGTTAATGGTTGATCCAATTTGATAGATTCGCCCTCTGAAATAAGAAGTTCTGGTCCTGGAGGGATAATATCAACCACTTGACGTTCATCCGATGCATCTGTTATGGTTATTTCATACCCCCCTTTCTCTTTTCGTATGATTTTATTTACTATACCTGCTGCTGTAGCATTATAAACTGTATTGTTACTCTTGCTCCCGTCGGGATAAATCTGACCCCGACCCCTGTTCCCACCTATGTATATAGGATATTTTAGAAAGTGAACGTCCTTCTTAGTAGCAGGGTCGGGGGAAAGAATAGGAAAGGTGATTTCACTATATTTCTTACCAGGGACTGGGCCTACCACAAGAATATTTTTTTTATCGGGGCGATAGCTCTGAAAAGACAAATTGCCCATTTTTTCTTTCAGCTCCGGAGAAATACGATCGGGAGGGGCTAATTTAAACCCCTCCGGTAAAATAAGAACAGCCCCCACATTCAAACCCCCCTTTTTACCATTAGCAAGAACTTGTTTCAGTTGCATATCATAAGGAATTCGAACTACTGCTTCAAATACAGTATCAGGAAGTACTGCTTGTGGAACTTCAATCTCCACGGGCTTATTAGCTAAATGACAATTGGCACATACAATACGCCCAGTTGCTTCTCGTGGATTTTCATAACCCTGCTGTGCAAAAATGGGATATGCACTTGAAATGGATGTCCAAGTTATGATATATATCATAAGCGATACGGAAATAGATCGAGTAATCCGTTCCTTTATCCAAAAAAAAATATTTCTAGTTTGCATGGTCCAATCATTAATCCCAAAATTTCTACAATAAATTGGGTAGGTTGCTAGTATAGTTCCCTATCCACGATTCTGCTATTTACTGGAATAATATAGGAAAAACCCCCCGATGGGTAGAAATACAACCGAAAGTAAGTACGTTTTTCAATGCCTTGTTTATGTACAATTACAAAGTAACAAACGTTCTAATCGGATTAGATTAATATCAGTGGATCGTTTATCAGTCATTCATTGAATGATAAATAACTACAAGTGATGGAGATAGACGATTTAAATAACGGAAAATCCAATATTTAAAAATAGTATCGAGAATGACTGGAAAAGTAGAAACAAGACCAGATATGATTTGATCATTATGAACAAACCAAAAATCTTTGTAGACAGAACCAATCATCAGTTCCCAGCCGTGTGGTGAATGGAATCCGATACATAAATCAGTTAATAAAAGAATAGAAAAAGCCTTGACTGTGTCGCTTAAGTTATATAGGAATTCCTGAGTCCAAGAGTTAAGAATTACAAGTTCCTCATTACCCAAAATAGAATAACCGCTTAGAATAACAAAACAGATTATATTTGTCGAGAAGTGCAAAATTGTATGGATACGATCCTCATTGTGTATCTTGATTAATTGGATCGTTTCCATGTGGATTCCGATATGAAGTTTTTGTAGATGTATCTCCGAGTATTCCTTGATCATTTCCTCCAAGAAGAGGAGTTCCTCTAATTCTATGAATTTTTCTACAATACTCTTTTCTTGAATATCATTCAAGAAAATTTCGGATTTCCCGAGATTCCACCAATTAGTAACCCAAGATTCGATATTTTTATTAAATGAGAGAGAAACCCACCAGGGTAAAAATACTAGAAATACAAGATAGAAAAGAGGAGTGAATGCTTTCTTTTTTGTCATTTTTTCATCTATCTGTGAATTGTTAATCAACCCACCCCATTCGTCGACTCTATGCGATCTAATAATTCTTTCACACATGAGTTCTATACAAAGGATCGAGCGTATGAATCCATTTTTTTGTTATTTTTTGGTTAGTCTTTGAATCTAGAAAGAATACAGAAATAGACTAAGAAATTGAAAAGAAATAATAAAAAGAAAAAATGGAACTAATTATCCATAGTCAGGAATAGTAGAATTGATGGAAAGATATTGTGATAATCAAAGCAAATGAGTGGCAAAACAAAAGTTGGCTAGTCCAATTATTGGTCATTAAAGACCATAATAGAAGGGATCAAAAGAAAACAGGGGTTGATTGACAAATAGATAAAAAAAAGAATTTACAAGATATAATGTATAAATTCCAACAATAACTTAAAAAAAAAGGAGAAATTTCTTTATTTCAAAATAGTTCGATTTATTACTTTTTTTTATTTATTAAATTACGCGGATTTGCATAAAAGACCCCAAGACAAATAAGGGATTTTCGTTTTTAGAGTTTTTCCATATACGTCTGCTTTGGGCCAAATAAACATTCTGACGAAACTCCGGTTATAGAAAAGGTAGGTTTTTTCTATCCTGCTACTATTCCTCAGCCCGCTTCTATTTATTTCTAAATACTTCAATTGGTACACGCAAGAAATAGGCCAATTCGGCAGCTTTTTGTTCAATTTCTCGTGGAGTCAAATTCTCATCAGTACGGGTCAAGGGAATGGCCCCTTGGCCTCTTATGCCCATATAAAGGACACGGCGAGCATAAATACCCTCTTTAACTTCTATTCTAACGGACTGAATATCTTTTATAAGGAATTGGAGGAATATGCGACGATTTTTTCCAGGAAATCCCCAACGAAAAATACATACTATTCCTTCCTTTTTATCGAATCGATCATAACCACTACCTACATTCCAGGAAATTGTGCACCACAAATAGAAACTAATAAAGAGACCCGCAATTCCGTAGAAAGACATCACGATTCCTTGTGGGAAAAAAATGATTTGCTGGGACGGAAAAAAAGATATCAAATTTTTACCAAGATAACTGGAAATTCCAACCAATAAGAATCCTAACGAACCTAAAAAAAGGATAAAGGCCCAGCAGAAATTACTTATTTTTCGAGATCCCCTTATAAGTTCTATCCATATATGTTCTGATCGCCAACTCATACTTGATCCGATTTCATTTTATTGGAATTGAGAGAATATCCAAAATTAATTTGACTTTACTTTTTTTCCGAAAAAACTCTCATAGGAATAATTCATCAAATTGGTTAGATCTAAAATAATAACATACCCCTTCGTATGATCCCACTAGAAATATAAATCCACTCACTTTCTATCTATTTCATCCAGCCAAGCCATCTCGATCGATTTAAAAAGCGAAAACATCATCTTTCTGACGACATAAGAGCTTTTTCCTGGGGAAATCACATGTGATACCATATTCCACTAAATAGATATCTGTTTTATGATACAAGTCTAAGTTTTGAAAAAACAAAGAATGAGATTTATTCCCACCAGATCTAAACAATCTCGTTTTTTTGAACATAAAGAAATAAAGAAGCCATTGAAATTGCCGGAAATACTAGGCCTACTAAAGGCACAAAAATAGAGGGAAGGTTGAAATCTGTCATAAAAAGGATACCTCGATTGACTATTTGTACCTGTTATTATTTTTAAATAAAGATATCTTATAATAATTATAATTAAGAATTGTAATTCTTATTAATTAAAAAAGACAATAAATTCTTAGTAGAAATCTAAGTATCTAAATATCTAATTCATATTTTATTAATTAAAAAAGACATCTAAGTGATTATATCTTCTAGTTGATTAAATTTTGATCCAAAGGAAAGAAAGCCTGGAGCTTCAATCAATAACTCACCCAGAACGAAGATTGCGCGGTACGATTAGGTCGAATAAGCCCTTCTATAAATATTCGCCTCTTGTGAACCTTCAGTCAGGTACTGTTTTATTCAATATTTGTTCAATGACTCTTTTACCTGCAATGTAGGCATTGGGTTCGGCAATAATGATATCCCCCAACATACCAAAACTAGCTGTCACTTAATACATAAAAGAACTTTTTATTTGATTGATAATCATATAAAGCAGACGCTATTTTAGCCATTTGCATCAAACTCAAACTTCCTTCTTGCATACGTGCCCCCCCGGAAGCGCATACTATAATAAGATAATAAGAGGTAGAAATTTTTTGGTAGCGTATTCAATCAAACGAGTTATTTTCTCCCCTACTACGGATCCCATACTACCCCCAATTAATTACTACATTTTAGTAAGAATCAATTCGATCTTTACTTTATAAGGCTCCTCGAAATTCAATGGGATCTAAAGAGACCATTAACTAGAATTTCGATAACTCTAAAAATTCTAGGTCACTAGAGTTTTCTTGCCTCCTATTTGTTTTGTTTGCATGAAAATACAATCGATGAATAGTCATTCGATCCAAAATTATTTAC